TTATCTTTTCTCCCACCTTCAGAAGAATAAAGCATAGGCATTTCCGCTATCATTATAATTTTCTGAAAGGTAACTATCTCGATTTCATATTTCATATATAAATTTCTATAGAATCTTTGAAAAAGACTTCCTTTCATAAGAAAGAAAAGACTTACTATCTTTGGGATCTGATTCTACACCGCTGCTCAATAACTTAGGGGATCGACTCTATTACATAAGTTGATTCCTAACTTTTATCTCATATCGTGACATAAGTAAGCAGTTCTTATTGTATCGGCCCAAAACCTCACTAATTGATCTTTACGATGCTTATTCTATCAATTTAGATCCTTTATTTATCCATCGATTAAAGGATCTAGGCATATTTATTTCTTCATATTTCGACTTCTATGAAGTTTCTTTCTTTTTACTTTTTATTTGCTACAGCTGATAAAAATCGTTGTTTTGGACACGATAAATATGATATGTAGAAAGCCTATTTTCTAGTATTTATTAGTTATTAGTATTAGCGGATTTGTTCTTTCTTTCCTTTTTTTTCTTTCTATAGTGGAGATAGTCGCACGTAATGACAGATCACGGCCATATTATTTAAAGCTTGTGGTAAGAAAGGGTTTCGTTCTAATGCCCTAAAATAATATTCCAAAGCTTTCGTATGTTCTCCATTCCTTGTGTGGATAAGGCCTATGTTATAGAGTATATAACTTCTATCATAGGGATCAATTTCTAGTCGCATAGCTTCATAATAATTCTGTAAAGCTTCCGCATAATTTCCTTCGGATTGAGCCGACATCCGTTACGGTCGTCATTCGATTCAAAGAATCTCCGTTCCAGAACCGTACGTGAGATTTTCATCTCATACGGCTCCTCCTTTTTTATTTTTTATGTGCATAATGAGAATAATACATGAAATCAAAAAGATTGAAATTATTTCATTATGAACCGAACGGGGCTAGTGTTTTTACAAGAAATCTCTAGCCAACCTTCCTGTAAAAGATCTTTTCTTAATATCAAGTATCTTGGTACTAGATAAAAATGATAACTCTAACAATTTCTTTGTTCTTAACACCCCTAAATTTCCAGGAATTAGTCACTTCAACAGTCTTCGATGGTTATACGGTTATCCAAAATACGAACGAGATGGATGTTTGTTGTACCAACCATTCTTGTTAGTCCCGATTCCGATAAAGAAAAGGTAAAATTTGATAACAAAGTTTTCATATTGTTGATTCCTGGGCGTAGTGCTTCTTCCCCTATGCTGCCTATTGGTACTAGTGGAGTAAGATTGACCTAACCCATACCATAGGTGTAACCTTTCGCTCAATACTAGAATCTACAATTGAAGCATCTGAGGCTGCATTAATCGGGGATACACGACAGAAGGAATTGTTTTATTTACAAACTTCACCTTCACGATAAGCGTAGATTTATTTCAATCATTTTTTTTCTTTCTCTCCCGAATAATGTATCTTTCTCCGAAGACTGAAAACGGTAAATAAAAAAAAACATCAAATCGCACCATCTCTGTAATAGGTGAATGCCTCTTTTTCTCCTGAAGTTGTCGGAATTATTCGTAATAAGATATTGGCTACAATTGAAAAGGTCTTATCAATAAAATTTCCATTTATCCGAGATCTGGGCATAGGTAGCAATCCATTCTATAATTTCTTTTACTTACCTCTTGTGAGAAAATGATCCCACAAGCAAAGGAATTATACAGTACGAAATAACATAAAAAAAAGAATCAAAAAGAATCATTAAAAAAAAGGATATGACCTTCTATTCAAATTATTATTATTATTTTTGAAAGGAATCAATAAAAAAAATTAGATTTAATTTAATCCAAATGTAGTAGTATAAGAATGAAAGGAACTATTCCGATTTTATCAAAGTTAAAGAATCAAAGAATTTATCTTACAGATTAGGATAATTAGAGAAATTTTAATTGATATGCTCCAAAGAGTAAAAAGACTCGAATGATCATTCTATGATGAACCGTCTGTTTTGTGTTGTGTGCATTACATAGTGGGTATACACTATAACAATCAAATATAAAAATTCCTGTGATGATTCATTAATTTGGAATAGATCCATAGGGGTAAGGAGTTATTATTGAAAAATCTAAAACTGGAAAAGAATTTTAGAAGTTTTATGAACATGGAATCATCGTCTAAAAAACGAAATATAACCATGATTTATAAATAGAATCATGATCTAAAAGAAAAGTATCCATTAAACATAGTTTAAAAAAAAATGGATCGATTGATTCATTCTAATTCATTGATTTAATCTGGTATAAAATTGATTTTATTTAGTATAAATAAAGAATAACTATTGGAAAAAAATGGGAGCGCCATCTTCACAAAAATGAAATGAATAGATATATATCTTTTTTTTAACAGTTTTTCACAAAAAAAAATGGATCTTTATCCCCGGAAGGATTTTTCTTTGATGAAAAGTTTGATAAATTTTTTTATATTTAGAATTGATTGTACGTACCTAT